AATGGAAAAAATTATATAATTATTATTAATATAATTTAATATATATTTAATAATATAATTTAATATATATTTAATATATATTTAATGTAAATTTCTTTTTTTTTATTTAAATTTCTTTTTTAGTTAGAATTAAATTATTTTTTTTTAATTCTTTTCAATTAAACAATTAAATTATTCTTTATTCTAAATATTATAGAATATTTAAATATTAAATATATATTTAATATATTAAATAATTGATTATTAAAATCAAAAATAAAATCAAAAATAAATATTTTATATATAATTAATGAAATTTTGTATATAATTAATTAAAATTTTATATATAATTAATTAAAATAATTTATTAAATAATAAATATTTTATATATAATTATAAAATCTATAATTATTAGAAAATAGATAATTAGAAAATCTATATATAATATAGAAATATATATAATATATAAATATAGAATTAATATAGAATAATGAATAGAAATCATAAATATAATAAAATAAGTCAAAGAGAGATAAGATATAAAGAAGGCTTTTTTCAAGCCCTACTTTTTGTTCTTTTTGTTTATGTGATGTAACATAAAAATAGTAATTCTATTTTTTCAATTGGGGAGAGATGGCTGAGTGGACTAAAGCGTCGGATTGCTAATCCGTTGTACGAATTTTTGTACCGAGGGTTCGAATCCCTCTCTTTCCGTTTCCGTTGATGATTTGGTATTTTTTTTCTTTTGAACTTATGGAGCTTCTTTTGTTTGCTTTCCTTGTTTGTTTGATTTTTTTATTTACTAGTTAAAGATGTAAAATAGATAAAATCCAAAAAATATTTAAAAATCCAGCACAAGCAAGGAAAACACAGAAAACAAAAAAAATCTTTTTTTTTTTTTATTCTTCACGTCCTGGATTACGTCCTGGATCGTTAGATAGGAATCCGAAGATGAAAAGAGAAACAAAGAATATCACTACCGTGTAAACAAATAGTTTTAGAGTAAGCATTACAAAATCTCCAAGATAATTAAAAAAAAACGACAGAGAAAGAGAATAGATTCTCTTATATTACACATTATGTTTCTTTTGATACTAAGTTTCTAAGAAATGAAGTGATTTCGCGGAAATAGAAAAAAAAATTCGGAAATTTATTTGTAGTAAGAGTCGAGCTCTTTATTACTATTACCAATATGACTATTACCAAAAATTTTCTTTCATATCCACAATTAGGTATTGGTGGTGGACTCAAATCTAATAGGAGATTAGGATTTCTCAATGGAAAAAATGTAAGAATGAGGAAATGATGAGATGGTCCAGATTTTTCTTGTCTATCAAAAAATTTCAATATTTGAATCGAGGATTCACACTGTAAGACTTATCTGATCTTATAAATTGTTAAAATGTTCGAATTTTTGTTTTCGAATAAATTCTTAATTTTTTTTATTTTAGGACATTATTCAAATTAAAGATCTCATCGAAAACTTACAGCAGCTTGCCAAACAAAAGCTAAGAGAAAAAAGAGTAGAGGTATTACTGGCATAATATCTACAATTGGATTCAAAAAAGCGTAGGCTTCAGGTAATTTCGCCAAGAAAAAACTATTTGAATAAAGGGCAGAGTGAATACAAATACAGACCAAACTAAAGATATTAAGCATAACAAACATTTTGTTCTTTAAGAAAATTAATTGTATTTTTGCTTTTTGTGAATTAATGAATTAAAATGAAATTAATAATATTAATATTAAATAGTTAATTGAATATTCAATTTTAATTGAATATTGAATTTAATTCAATTAGAATTCTTCTTTTTTTTATTTGAATTCGAATTTGTATTGTATATATATGTATAATTATTATTAGTATAATTATTATTATAATTAGAATTGATTTTATTAATCTTTTTTAATTTATTAAGAATTATATATTCTAATTAAGAATATTAAGAATTATATATTCTAATTAAGAATTATATATATATAAATATAATATATAAATATAGAATAAATAGATAATAGATAATAGATATAATAGATAATAGATATATATAAATAGTATAATATATAAATAGTATATAAATATTTAATTAATATTTATTATATATTTAATTAATTTATTATTTTAATTAATTTATTATATATTTAATTAATTTATTATATATTTAATTAATATTTATTATTTTTATTATTGAATTAATATTTATTATTTTTATTATTGAATTTGAAATTAATAAATATATTTTAAATTAATAAATATAAAAAAATAGAATACTAATAAAAAAATAGAATACTAATATTTATAATATTTCATTTATATTATTAAGAAAAATTTGGTTATTTATTTAATTTATGATTTATACTATCTATTAATTAATATTAATATTGATTATAAATATTTATTAATTATAGATAATTATAGATATTAATTAATAAATTAGTAAAACTAAAAAAAAAAATGAATTAAATAAGATCAGACCCCCAAAAATCCTTCTTTGATTTGGACTTATCCAGTTCAAAATCTTTTCATTCTGAAATCAAAAATAGAAGAAATCATACTTTCATACAATATCTTAATTGAATTATATGTAATGATCAATAATTTCAGTTTAATTCTATATCTACACATATCCAAATCCTAGCAACAATTTATTCTATAGATATTTTTGAACTGGAATTGACGAACAACGAATACCAATAATAGTGTTTATTAGTGTCGAATCGAAATAGAAATGGGGCGTGGCCAAGCGGTAAGGCAACGGGTTTTGGTCCCGCTATTCGGAGGTTCGAATCCTTCCGTCCCAGAGCATATCCATTCATGATATATATCATATTTGAATACAAATTGTATTCAGAATAAAGATTGCCCTTTTTTTGAAAACCCTCTTCTTAAGTTCAAGAATATATAATATTGGGTAGAGTGTAATTCTTCTTTCTTATTCTTAATGATTCGTCTCTAATCTAAATCGAGTTGCTTTTGAAGATGTAGATTCAAAAGGAATTTTTTATTTCGTTTTTTTTCGTGTTATTTTTTTTATTGTAATCACTGTGGATAATTGTATAATAAAAATATTTATTTTTATAATATATTCAAAAAATATATTTAATATATATATTTTTTATATTAAATATATAAATAAAAATTCGAATTAATTAGTTTTATTTTTCTAAATTTTATTTTAATTAGAATGAAATTCGAATTAATTCTAAATTAATTCTATTAATTATTTTCTTTTAGAAAATAAAAATAGAATTTTATAAAATAAAAATATAAAAAAATTATTAAAAATTTTTTATTAACTATATAAAATATAAAATAAAAAAAGAAAATAGAAATTCATTTTTTATTATATTAATTCATTATTTATTCATTTTATCTTTCTATTTATTTTCGAATTTTTGATCATTTTTTTGATTATTTCCTATTTATTTCTATTTTTATTTCTATTTTTTTTTTTTTTTTATTTTTCTAGTATTTTATTGAAGAACTTTCTTTTGATATTTTACAAACTAGAAAAATAGAATAGAAAATCTATTCATACAATATCGAGTTAATTTGAATTTTTTTCTTGATACTTCTTTACTTTAGAAATTGCCCATTCATATAGAAGGAAAACCTTCGAAGTAAAAAGTATAGATTATTATGTATCGATTGAATCAATGACTATTCATGATTTCATAATGGAATCAATTACATACCGGATCCAAACTAGAGGAATGTTATGGTAAAACTTCGTTTGAAACGATGTGGTAAAAAGCAACGTGCGACTTGAAAGACATCATTAGATTAGCTGTGGATTCTTACATCCACCATTTTTTCTAGTATATAGAAATCGGGATGCTCTTGGCTCGACATCGTTTGTTCTGTTCCACTAGAACTCATTGTTTGGGGGACGGGAGAGGGATTGATGATGTAAATAGTACATGATGGAGCTCGAGTTGATTCATTTCTCAGGGGCAAGTATCTAGGGTTAGTGAAAATTAATAAGTTAGAACAACTTCGTAAGTCTATTTTCGATAGAGAAATCGAAAGGATCCAATTCGAGCAAGTTTCAAAAAAAAGTAAAATTTGTTGGAATTGGTAAAACTATTTCGATCAAAAGTGTATCTGCGGGAATCAACCCTCTATTTGTATGATTCTTTGAGAGAAAGAAATAAAATTTGAGAGAAAGAAATAAAAAAATGGTATGTTGCTGCCATTTTTGAAACGATTAAAGATCTCCGAAGTAATGTCTAAACCCAATGATTCAAGGAAAAGCTAAAGGATCCTGGAACAAGTAAATACCATTTTCAAATTGTTTCAACAATTCTATTAGAATTGTTATTCTAATAGAATGAAGAATAAAAATAGATTCTAAAGAAGACAGGCAAGAAAAGGGGGTAGAGACCGCTCAATAAATGAAATACCTAAAGGTTTTGTTTTCCTTTGAGTTATTTGAGGGTTATCCAATTTGAGTTATGAGGTTGCGAATACGAGGAGTTATTTTTTTAGAAAGAAAAAGAATAAGAAAAAAAGTATTTAAATCATAGTCTAATTGATTTGATGATTTTATGGATCTATTTGACATCATAATTTTATACATAGACATAATTTCGAATTTTCTCGAGCCGTACGAGGAGAAAACTTCTTATACGTTTCTAGGGGGGGTGTATTGTTCATCTATATCTATCCCAATGAGCCGTTTATCGAATCGTTGCAATTGATGTTCGATCCCGAAGAGAGGGACGAGATCGTCGGAAAGTGGGTTTTTATGATCCGATAAAGAATCAAACCTATTTAAATATTCCTGTTATTCTATATTTCCTTGAACAAGGTGCTCAACCTACAGGAACTGTTCAGGATATTTCAAAAAAGGCAGGTGTTTTTATGGAACTTTGCCCTAATCAACAAATGAAATTCAATTAATGAAATAAAAAAAAAAAAGGGTGTGGATGACTTGTATATAGATTTATAGAACTCTTTTCTCTTTTATCCCCCCGCTCTCTTGTTTAATATTAATAATTATAATATAATCAAAGAATAATTATAAATAATATAATCAAAAATAAAAATATTTCATTTTTCTAATTAATAATATTGAATTTTCTAATTAGAATTCGTTTGTTTTCTCGATTGTATTCTTTTTTCAACATTAATATTGACAACAGTGTATCAAACAAATATAATCCGATCGTGAATAAATGGATCTATTTATTCACGTTCCATAGGCTTTTGTTTTTTTTTTTTTTTACTTCATCAAATGGTGGGTTCGCTGGATTTTCTGTGATACAAACAAGAAGTTATTTTTTGATTCAAAGGTAAATAGAAAAAAAAAATAATGTATAAAATAATGTATAACATAGTAGACAAAGAGGTGGTCTATAATTTTGGATTTTCTTTTTTATCTGATAAAATTTCTTGTATTTTCATCTGATCTGTTCATTTGTATGTTCAGAATCGATTCGACTTCGACATTTTTAATTTTTTTTCTTTCTATTTTTCCATTTTAATGGAATATTTTATTAGACAATTCAACCTTTTTTTATTTTTATTGCGATTGTATCTACATATCCTATTTTATTAATTTTATTAGGGTTGCTAACTCAATGGTAGAGTACTCGGCTTTTAAGCGCGACTCCATTTTTTACACATTTCTATGAAGCAATTGATTCGTCCATACCATCGGTAGAGTTTGTAAGATCACGACTGATCCAGAAAGGAATGAATGGAAAAAGCAGCATGTCGTATCAATGGTGAATTCTAAAAAAATGGAATTCTTATTGTATTGGATCCGGCCCAAATTTTTGTTTGAATTCTTGGCTCGGAACAAAAAAAATTCAGTTGGGTTGAATTAATAAAGGGATAGAGCTTGGCGGCTCCAATTATAGGGAAACAAAAAGCAACGAGCTTTCATTTTTCATTTGAATGATTACCCCATCTAATTGTACGTTAAAAATACATTAGTGCTTGATGTGGGAAAAGCTTTTCCCACAAATGGATTATTGATTTTTGTTATGAATCCTAACTATTAGCTATTCTCCATTATGGGGTGGCGATAAATGTGTAGAAGAAAGAGTATATTGATAAAGATATTTTTTTTTTTCCAAAATCAAAAGAGCGATTGGGTTGAGAAAATAAAGGATTTCTAACTAGCTTGTTATCCTAGAACAATTAGATGGAAAAAGCGAGGAGAGAGAGTCCGTTGATGAGTTTGACTTGTTTTCTAGGTATCTATTCATTTTTTTTATTCTAATTCTAATAGAATACCCTGTTTTGACTGTATCGCACTATGTATCATTTGATAACCCAATAAATCCCTGATCCTTTGACCAAATCGAATTTCAAAAATGGAGGAATATCAAGTCTATTTAGAACTAGATAGATCTCGCCAACAGGACTTCCTATACCCACTTCTTTTTCGGGAGTATATTTATGGACTCGCTTATGGTCATGATTTAAATAGCTCAATTTTGGTGGAAAATGTAGGTTATGACAATAAATCTAGTTTACTAATTGTAAAACGTTTAATTACTCGAATGTATCAACAGAATCATTTGATTATTTCTGCTAATGATTCTAACAAAAATCCATTTTGGGGGTATAACAAGAATTTGTATTCTCAAATAATATCAGAGGGTTTTGCCGTCGTCGTGGAAATTCCATTTTCCCTACAATTAAGCTCTTCCTTCGAGGAGGCAGAAATCGTAAAATCTTATAATAATTTGCGATCAATTCATTCCATTTTTCCTTTTTTCGAGGATAAATTTACATACTTAAATTATGTGTCAGATGTACGAATACCCTATCCTATCCATCTGGAAATCTTGGTTCAAGCCCTTCGATACTGGGTGAAAGATGCCCCTTTCTTTCATTTATTAAGGTTGTTTCTTTATGAGTATTGTAATTGGAATAGTCTTATTACTCAAAAAAAATCGATTTCTAGTTTTTCAAAAAGTAATCCAAGATTATTCTTGTTCCTATATAATTTTTATGTATGTGAATACGAATCTATCTTCCTTTTTCTCCGTAACAAATCCTCTCATTTACGATTAACATCTTTTAGCGTTCTTTTTGAGCGAATCTATTTCTATGCAAAAATAGAACATCTTGTAGAAGTCTTTGATAAGGATTTTTCGTCTACCTTATCATTCTTCAAGGATCCTTTCATTCATTATGTTAGATATCAAGGAAAATCCATTCTGGCTTCAAAGAATGCGCCTCTTGTGATGAATAAATGGAAATACTATCTTATGCTTTTATGGCAATGTCATTTTTATGTTTGGTCTCAACCAGGAACGATCCGTATAAACCAATTATCCGAGCATTCATTTGACTTTTTGGGTTATTTTTCAAATGTGCGGCTAAATCCTTCAGTGGTACGGAGTCAAATGCTGGAAAATTCATTTATAATCGAAATTGTTATGAAAAAGCTTGATACAATAGTTCCAATTAGTCCTCTAATTAGATCATTGGCTAAAGCGAAATTTTGTAATGTATTAGGGTATCCCATTAGTAAGCCGGTCTGGGCCGATTCATCCGATTTT